TTAAAAGCGAATTATTTACACACCGGTGAAACTTACTTTCCGGCAATCAATCCATTTGAAACTGGGGAAACTATTACAGTTTTGATTGATTCAGACTTGGTTGCACATTCAATCCTTCTTTCCATGTAAGAAAAGAAACTGTCGACTGTCAATCGATCTTATCTGTACACTGTCTAGCTTCTCTTTCAGTTACAGAGCGGAGAGAGGAATGAATGGACAGCTACGGATTGGCACTTTCTAATCCAAAGGAAGATCTCTTCCCGGGCAGATAAAGAGAAAAGGAAGAAGTGAGTTCCATCCGACAACCAAGCATCCTCCTAAAGATAAAGAACCGACCGGTAACTTGTTGCCAATGCTGTATTAGTCTATAGACTTGTTTATTCCAGTTGGAACTGGCACACTGAACCGGATGGAGATTTCCGTTTGGGAAGTTTCCTATATAAGTATACCGGCTTTGACAGTTGGACAGCTGTTTTAGTTCCGAGTTTGATTCATTCCTTTACCTTTAATCAAGCATAGAAGGAAGGACAAAAGCGGATTGGACTTCAACCGGGCAAGCAAGTCCGTGTAAACAGAGAAGCAGCTATTGAATGAATTCTTGACAGAAAGCCTGAAAGGAAAGACCATGCTAGTTTGAAAAGTCTGACTTGCCCAGCTAGAAAAAGAGTATGCTTTCTAAGAAGAGTAGCTGTCAAAAGGCAGGTCTCTTTGAATCTTCTATCTTTCTTTATCTTCATTGGGAAGATTGACGTCAGTCGAGCATAAAGCATAACTATCTTTCACTTCTTACTTTCTTATAACTATAGAACTGAGATCTCTATTATTATATATTTTTTTATATGTCTATATATGTCACTATCTAATAACTAGAATAGAATGTTGTTAAAGCAACACTCTTTTGGGAACTATTCCCTTCTTGGCTGAATCTTCTACTTCTCCGGAGTCAACGATGCCGCTTTTTCCGTTACGGACACTGCTGGATGGGTCGTATTGGCTTCCTCTAGCATCGGATTGTAGGCATCTTTCTTCTAGTCCCCTGTTCGTACATTAACAAGGGAAGTTGTCCTTCAAAAAGCCAAGTCAGTAGACTTGCCTTCTTTCACAGCCGGGTCTGTAACAGCTGATTCTCTTCCTCCAAGCAGTAAAGCGGGCAATGGCAAGGGCAATGTCTTTAGCTTCAGAAAGCTAGAGAAGAGGATAAAGTTCCAGGAAATAGTAAAGTCAAGCTATCAGTAAGCATGAAACTCCTTCAATCGCCGATATCACAAGCTAAGGGGCCGATTGACCGGCAGCTTCATATCTGATTACGGAAAGAAAGAAGCCTACTCTGTACTATCACTGGCCAACTCCCTCCACCAGCGCACCCCTTCCTTTACCCGAGAACAGCTTCTTCTCAGCTGTCGGAGTATCGGTTTTTCTCTTATATATGCAATTTAATGAGAATTTAGATATTCTATTACCAGCTTGGAGGATCTGATCCCCCAAACCCCCTGCACTTAGCTACACGGTTTGCATCTTCGCATGCGCTCGAAGGATATATGAGTTTGACGAAGAGTTGCTACTAGGAATCTTAAGTCTGCTTTGATAGAACCAGGAGAAAGCAGGGGCTATTCCCACACTCCCTGCAACCCTATTTTATTTGTCCAATCTGTGGGCATGAAACCAATAGTTTCAGCTACAACCCTCCCTACCGGAATCGAAAGAAGGACCAGTCACGAAGCCCTTTTCTATTCCCGAAAGCCTTGCCTTCAATCGCAGGAAAACAAGTACCTCATTGTCCTTTCTTGCAAGAGATGCTAAGATAGGGGAAGAGCTTACAATCTACATTCTCTATCCCGGCCGCTTTATTGCGTAAGGAAAGGCATTTTCCTAAGAAGAAGAAGATATAACTAACCTGGCTCTGGCTTGCTTTCCTAAACTAGCTTTTCTAAAGAAACATTGTCTAAAAAAAAACTCTCTATCACTCGCTTAATCACAAGATTTTACTTCTTTTAAAGAATATTTAAAAGGCTTCCTTACTATGACATTAGCTATCTAGTGAAATAAAGGGCATACATACTTTGCTTCTTTCGTGGTATGGACCCCAGAATGGGTTCTGCTGCTATCGACACCTACCCAATTAACCAAAAGTAATCGATCGAGACCGAAGCTTAGCGAGCGTCTTCGTTATAAGAACTTTTCGCTCAATAAGACAAAGCGAGCAAACCACCCTTCCTCTAATGGCATGGTCTTCCTTCATCATTCCACGAAACTAGAAAAAATTCTTTTTTTACTACACTGAAACCCCATCCTAAAAAGGGGCACTCAAGCTCGAACTTTAAGATATGTTGTCCATCACCTATACCTTATTCTCGTAATTAAATTGTTCACTTTTTAGTTGTAGAAAAATCGGATGACTTTCTAATTTCGGGTCAGATAACTGTGAATACTTAATAAGGATCTCTTTAGAGTAAAAAGGAGAGTAATTAGTACCTCTTATTGTGGTATTGTTAATGAAATCAGATAGGATCCTAACTTTTTCTTCATTCCAGAATGGGCCGGGGGAGAGTTTGCTCATTCGTTGAACGAGTTTCCATTTAATATCAATCAATTGTGAGATCTGTTCTTCCATATCTTCCATATTTAAATTTGGGTTTCGATCTCGCAGTTGACCCATCATGCGCGCTCTTACTTCAGCCCTTTCTTCGTTAGTGAGAGACAGGAGAGCGTATCCCTGCCCTTCGCCTGCTGCTTCAACAACTTTATTATGATTATCCTGTGAGGTCGGCTGCCCCAATGATAAATTCAAATCACAGTTGCCCTGCCCCTCGCCTGCTTCTTCCGGATCAGCGGTCGGCTCTCTATTTAGATCAATATTGGACACCCTACCTGGCGCTTGGTTGACGCCCGCTCCCGAACCAGGAGTTTCCTGTTCCCCAATATAGTTCTTTAAAAGATCCGATCCTTCTTTGGATAGTCTTAATTTATTTTTCAATTCTCCCAACGTAGTAGTTGGGGTTCCGGCCAAGCGAGCATCTCAATACAATACCCAACTTTCTGTTTAAGCCCACTTCATTGACTGATAGTTTATCTTCCGAACCGGTTAAAGACCTAGCCACGAGACCAACTCCGGCTCCGGGCAGTCGTAAAAAAAAAGAGAAATTCCCAGATGCTCTTCCTCGACGTCCCACAGCGCATTCAATGGCAAACAAAGCACCGGGGAATTTCATTCTAACAACAGCGGATGCGTTGAGGAGACCAAGAGCGTCTAGAGCTTCTATTGCACCTGCACCAACAGCTTATTCTCATACTCCCACACCGGTTACTGGTTGACCGGATACGAGAACTCTTGTACCGGGAATTCAACTAACTGCTGATTCCGGATATTCCCACTTCTTTCTCTTCCTCTTTCTTTGCCTTCAACTGCTGATGCGTCTCTTGGATTGAAATGCCCTTCTTCTTTCTTTTATTTCTCGTCCATTCAGCCTTCCCTTTCTTATATTAGTGTAGTGCGCTTAGCGCTTCCTGAACCCTTCACATTATTCTCTTATCCTTCCACTCAGATTAGTTTTTAAAGCTTTCTCAGCTCCTGACTCGAGGTCGTATCCTCTGTGTCGACATTTCTTCTTTCTTTGTTTATCTCATCCGTTATAGATGAAAAAAACCAAAGGCTCCTCTCCAGCGGAGGTCACCCGAATGAGGGGCTCAACCTGGCCATTCAACTCATGGTAATAACTATTACAATAGCCTCAGTCATTATCATAGTTTAAAAAGCAAAGGGGAATTATAACCTCTTTTTCTATTAACTGGCTAGAAAAATGTTTTTTGGGGATTGCCACACAGGGTAGGGCCGGGCGAGAATAAAGAGAGAGGGAGCACGAGGGTTCCTTTAGAGAAGAACCACGCAAAATAGATAGGATCCATTTCCACCAATTTCAGCAATTACAAAAAGTAGCGAATGGAAAAAACTTAGTAGCGGGTCTCTCAGGTTAGAAAAGGAAGAACCGAAAGAAGATCTCTAGTTGAGCCTTTACGCCTTTACTATTAAGAAAAATGTCCCACTCTTGGCACACAATCTCTATGATAGGTTTCATTTCTGGTTTAACTAACAAAGTGTTAGGCACTTAAAACCTAACTTTCCAAATACTGCTAAATCCGCAGCAGACAGTATAGGAGGCGTCCCTTTCACTAAGGCTGTTTACGCGATCTGGGCAGGTGAACCCGTTAGCTAAGAAGAGCAAAGGGTCGGAGTCCTCTTTAGGCCGGTATTATAATCCGTTGGAGCCGGGGCTCATGATGCATCCTTTTCGGCGGGGGTGTAAATGGGATTAAAATAACCAAAGGTCTGATAGGTGAGCCGAGCTTTTTCCGAGTTATCGAACAAGCCCAGCGTCACCCACAACTGCACTCCCCAGAGCGAGGTATAAAGGCCTCGAGAATTAAACACCCTCGAAGGAAGAATTTATGTTAGAGAATTACCAGTCAATCCCACCCTTTATTAGTTCAGATTCAGGATGTTATTCATCGTCTGTTCCTTTAGTTATTGGGTGTACAATTGGCTTAGCATAAGGATAGAGTAAGGAGTCCTCTCTTGCGGGAAAGGAGGGAGCTCAACCGTTAGGGAGAAGATGGGATAAGTATAAAGTATGAAGGCACCCTAGTAGGATAGGAAGAGTCGCGCTAGCTTAATCTCAGTGCCTCGAGGCCTCATAAGCATAGCGATTCGCCTTGTCGAAGAAGCATGGATGTATGTAAAGGGATTGATAGGCGGAGAGCGGACGAATGGGATCACTTTCGCCCCTTCAGAGCATAAGACCCCAACATAGAGAAAGTGAGATCTAAGTAGGGCATTCACACGATTTAGCATCCATCGTCTTTCTTATTTCTCCCTTATAACGTAGGACCCACAAACATGCTTTGATATTTGGCTTTCTAGCAGGCCGGTGAGGAAGATTCCATACTTGACCTCTTTTCACCGCAACGTTAAGCCGACTCCAGAGAGCCAGACCTAATCTCCTCCATTCGTCGGGAGAGTCCCAGGGTTGATAGTAAGCCAGGGCACTTTCTTTACTACCAAGCCCAATGATGACATCGTCAGCGTAGCGAAGAAGCCTCACACCTGCGCTTGGGAAAATAAGGACTGGAAAATATTCATCAAAATCAGCCTTGAAGTGAAGTATGCCCACCTCAACGCACGTATAGTCCAAATGAAATGAGTGAGTGATCCGGATCACGAACGAATGGATTGAATTCTCTATCTGTCTTGCCCGCCTATCCCCTACAAACCTAAGCTGACTAAGGAGCCCCACCGAAAGAGCGTAGTCTACGAAGCGAAAAGGAGAAATGTCGATAACTGTAAGGTTGGACTGAAACTTAAACAATTCTTTCAAGCCAGTACGGTACCAATGCTTTCTCTTTATGGTTTATAGATAGTAAGTAGTGAGCCAGTCAAGTAAGGCAGTATATTTCCCTGGTTGTCAACGGGAAAGATTGGCGGAATTCCCCTTCTCGCACCGGTAATTCACCCCAGAGTGCTTAGGCTTAGAGCTCGTACTCAGACTCTCATATCGGATACGAAAGCAGCGAAGTCAATAGCAACTGGCACCTTACAAAGAAAGATGCTCACGAAAGACCAGCAGCAAAATAAAGGCCTTAACAACCAGAGAATAGTTTTAGTTAACCTGGTTTACTGTTTGTTACCGGTCCTGTTAGAAGTTTCCCCGAGGAAGGCTCCACTGGAACTGCTTTCTATCTTTCTGGGGGGCTATGCTTTTTCCTTTTCGGGTGGGGTCATCTTCTTAGTGAATTGTTTCCTACTCGGACCCGGGAAGACGTTCTTCAAGACAGGACATACGGTACATAAAGTCTCCTCTAAGGATCTTGTCTGGACGGAGATGTGTCTTTCCTAAGCAAGAAGGTAAAACAAGAAATACTTTTAAGACAGAATACATAAGACCTTCTTAGGAAAGTCTCTATCCTTCTCTTACAGTCAATCATTCCTAAAGTCAAGACATTGAAGACAGTAAAAGGGAATCTGCTATCTGATTGCTCCGGCCCAGGCTTCCCGCTGCTACAGATACATCAAGAAGCACTTTCCTTTTTTGAGTGGTGCTCTTTCCTTCCCGCGCTTTTCTCTTACTCAACTAACTCGTAAAGGCTAAGAAATATCTTCACTTATGTAATTTCACATGTAATTGAATATTGAATTTCATAGCATAAAAGATTGGCTGACTCATTACTGGCTTATAGGTTAGAGCGTTAGAGAGCGGGATGAATCTCTTTTCGAGGTACCACAACTTGCGTTCTCCGGTCTATCATTAAGAAGCAGAGGAAGCTGTTAGTCCTGCTACGGAAGAAAGAGATATCAGGAAGGAAGTTAGGGCTAAGAGACCCAGGGATCAAAGACGATATCTATCCTAAAGAGAATAAAGTATGCTTTACAAAACCCACGCAAATGGATGCCGATGACCGGGAGCTTAAAAGATGTAGATAAATAGCAATAACCAGGCCTTTAGAAGGCACTCGATGAAAGTGCTGCCAGCTTAAAGTCAATGTACGTTGGTAATAAAATAATCCAATGAACACCGGGAGAGGAGCTTGGGGTGGCCCAAGTAAAGGTCAGAAAGTGTGTTAGTTACGCTCCCCTTTGGTATCTCTTCACTTGGAACTAAGCCAATCGGAAATATTGACGAAAAGGGCTGAGAGGTTTTATCTCAATCAAGGGATTAATTTCTTTCGGTGACCGTTGGGTAGAACGAAAGGATCTTCACTTATGTTATTTCGAATTATGATCGAGGCTTTTAAAAGGCTTCTCCGGCTCTAGCTCTTTTCTTCTTATTAACTGGAACTGCTGGTACCATACCTTTATTTACTGGAATAACGGAAACTGGCTTGATTTCACTCATGAAGAAAAGAAGAATGGACTCGAATAAGAAAAAAAAAATAAGACAAGCGAAGAGAAGCAAGTGAATTGGCAGACTCCCTAAAAGGACGATCAAAGGAAAGATAGCATCCAGACTTCTATCAACTGAGCAAAGATTGACGGCCTGATCGATCAAAGGCCAGAGGTCATGGTCAAGCCTTTCTTTTCGACTTAGTAAACTATCTTTCATTTCAAAGCCAGTCACCAAGATGGCATATCAATGCGAAGGCAGACAGCCAATATCTCCTTACTATAGCATAGAAGAAGGCTTAAAAGTGGTGGATTAAAGGTAGCAAAAGGTTGGGAATGGCATATGATATTAACCAAGGGGAAAGGATGTTGAGAATGACGCTTGTTCTCATCGAGAAGAAGGTCCAAAGCAGTAGTTACCTAAAATTGGGAAGACCGAAGAAATTCATCGAGAAGGCGAAAGAAGGAATCCAAGCCAGGAATCCGCGAACAAGAGCAGGGAAAGTAAGACTACTACTTCTTCTTCTCACGATCGTCCTTACTGATAGGTTCTCCCTTCTTCTACTCGGAAATGGCGGGGTTGGTAGACCTGGAATGAAAGGAGAAGTGCGATTCTTGCCTTCGAACCGACCAAGTCCAACTCCTTCATACTCGAATATATCGGCCCGATTCCTAGAGCTTGCCCAGTAGCATATAAATTTAAAATCACCTTTGTTGAGCTCTTTCATACCGCTCTTCTATCTACGGGACTGCTAGCATCCATGCAAGATCTGGCTTTTATCGTATAGAAAGGGAATTGGTGGCCACGCTTTTTTCCATTGTTCCGGGTGGAGAAAGTGTAGAATGGGTAGGAGGTTTAATCTATTTATATAGATCTGGCCGTATACAATGTCCAGGGTACCCTCTTAGAGTAAAGGAATTGCTTATCTCTTTAAGATAAGCAGAGAGAACAACCGCTTCGGATGAAGTCTACATAGTGCTTTGCCCCCTCACTAATAGAATAGTTCCGTTCCTCAACAATAAAGAGATTGATCTTACTGAATCTTACATCAAGAGATTGTTCCCAGACTGAGTGAGCCTATTCGACCTACCTACCTCAAAGGGGATTTGCCCCAAGACCAATTCTTTCTATGTTTTTGTTTCGGTGCGCGATTGGAGAGCTCACTGGGCCCGCCGCTTTCTTGATCGAATCTCATAAGATTGAAAAGAGCCTCTTGCGCACTTCTCTTACGTCATTTCCCCAGTAAGAATTAATTAGAAGTTAGACCTTAGAATACGATATTAGAATAAGCATAAAATGCTAAGTATTGAAAGTCGGGGGTTCCTTGGGAACCACTTCTGCACTATGCGTGCACGATGTCGTCGAGTATTATCGAGTTGTTGTTGTTTTGTTGGAGAACTTCCTTGCCTAGCCTATGCTTCAAGGCGAGTTTCAAGCTCATCACAAGGAAGGATTTTGTCTTCTATTGGAGTGAGCGAGAGGTGGGAGTTAACGAGCTCTTTTCTTTTTTTATTTCTTTTTTGATTCCCTTCCGTCATTCCTTAAGTCGCATAGCAGGTCTGGGGGGCATCTTATGTCTTTCACAATCCGACGGAAGTAGATAGGACTGTGTTGATTGAAGCTTTCGGTGCCTAGCGCCGCGGAATCCCCTTCTCCTCCTTCATCGTCATTGGTCCTTTCTTTCTCTTAGCTGCGACTTCCTCTCTATACGCAATTTGTTTTTTGTGCTTTGTGCTGTAATAAGAAAGATGTTGCTATTCTACGATGTGGCGTTCCAGAAAGACTCACTTAACACTTTCTCATTCACACCGACCAGCTAGTGCGCTGTCACTTGGTATCGGATCTTTTCTAAATGAAGAATTTGCCCTTCGACGGGAACTACTACTACTTCTATCTACCTACGTCATTCTTTCTTTAATAAAGCTATTTCCCACGGTCAAGCCTAGTAGAGCTCCTAGTCCGACAAGACTAGCAAACATGCTACCAGGCCTAGCTACCATAAGAAAGGAAGGGAAAGCGAACCACAGAGACCATTTCACAAGAGCTGAGCTGAAAGAAGAGTGAATTACCCCCGGGTGACTGAACTGCAGGGATTTCTATTTAAGAGCCGGGTGAGCTACCTTAACGGCACCCTGGTATTCCTTATTTTTTTGATAGCACAGGTGATCCCTAATGGGCTCGCTTCACTAACAAAGATAGAATGAGTAAGAAAGTAGCTTCAAGCTCAGTTAGTCGTGGAGTGATTTCAGGAGGGATGGGCGGGGTAGAAGCCTCCGAGGCGGAAACTCCGGTCTTTGAAAGGGGCGTATCGGGGCCTGAAAGTCTTATTGCATCTATGGCATCTTCTTAGACTCTTGATCGGATTAACTATTCCTCAAGTGCCACAGCTGCTCTTCCTGGTCGAAAATCCTCTGCTTATCGAAATCGAAGAAAGACATTCAAATAGTGAATCTATCCCACTGCTCTTATTCCGCAGTCTTTAGCACATAGCAGTCGACGCAGTACTGATTCCTGGCGGTTCCGCTAATCTTCCTATCAATTCATTCCTAAAAAACCCGGCAATCGTAGACTTTATTTAAATCGATCCCACGCCTGTCCCCAAGGCAGATGAAAGACCAGGCAAAAAAAAAGGCCATAAACTATACCCAGCTCCAGGCTAACCAACATAGCCGAATTAGCATCGATTGAATCACAAAGCAAAGATTTTTTGTTCAACTATGGAAGAAGATCAAACTAGGGCTAGGGCTATTTGAACTAAGCCGAATCTGTGGACATTCCATTAGCATTACTTTCACCGCCTCAAGGCACCGCTGTTGAAGAAAGAACTCCGAGTGAACAAATCCCTATTAGCTCTGAATCGGTAGGCTAAGTAAGTACTTCCATTGGCCAGGCTTTCCTTTCTTATCTGACTCTTGAAGAAAGACAGAAGGGACCGAAAAGAGTGGAAAAACAGACAGGACCCCCTATCGATGATAAAAGAATAAGGGGGAATCTGGCCTAAGAAGAAGGTCCTAAAAGTACTTTCACAGAACATCCACCGGCAAAAAGGTGTTACACGGAAGAGGCACAAACCAAGCACCTCATTTCTTGGAATAGGAGGAGGGCGAGGAAAGACAATGGTTTTTTTTTGAAAATAAAACAGTACCCAGAGTTGAAGAAAGCAGAAAGGAACCCCAAAGGAGTTCAGGTTACGAGAAGTAAGATTGTTTAAACTCTGTGTAAAGTTGAGCAAGAAAGATGGGTCCCGGGGCTTTTTTCCTTTTTGAGGAAAGGAAAGGAGTTTGGCTAAACCTAGGAACTCGGGAACGACCTGAATCTGAGGACACAAAACGGATAACGGCATAACCTGTCAAGGAGAAAAGAAACGTACTCCTCTTGAGAAATAACGCCTGAAGAGACTGCTTTCGCTAATAGAAAGGAAGGATAATCACACACTCGCTCTCCCCTAGCATTGGTGGGCCAGGAGATTGATAGAAGAACCGGGCCGAAGTCAGTGTTGTGTTCAACTCCGCGGGTTAGCTGGTTGGAAGGGATTGCTTTCTGCCGTCTGTCTTTCCCTTCTTTCTCTTCTCTTTCTCTTTTTATAGAGGATAGAGGAGACTGCCCACACTGAGCACCAACCCAATCTCGAAAAAAAGAAGTACAGTACGCGGAACTCGATCAATCCACGGAACTTCTCCACCCTCTGCTAACAGCTTTCTTCTCTTACGATGTAGTTTGATGAAAACAGTGCTCCTGAATGAGGCCTCCCCTTACATATACATATATCATATATAATAATCTACTTTTCTGGAAGGGGATGAGGTGGGGGGGAATGCAGAGTGGGTTTGGGGCTTCACTTTCAATGCCGAGCCATTATCAACAAGCACTCTTGCAAGGCTATATCCTTTCCATTTTACTGGAATGTGGAGGATCGAGAGACCAGACCTCGTTCTTCTGGGGGAATTTTTTCATCAGTGAATGCAATGGAGCTACTAGCCATGATGTTCCCTAAAATGTTGTCCCATGTGCAAGCTTTCAGCTTTCCACCGAAATGCTATGGGAAGCTTCGAACAGTTTTGTGAGTAAAGCATTCCGATGTTCCTTTGAAGGAAGGCTGGCAATTCAGTTGTTCAAGAACACGCTTTGCTTGATGAGCTTCAACACAGAATCCCTAGCTAACAAGAACGGATAAGAGAACTGCTTCTGAAAGAAGACTTGTTCGCAGCGAATGGTTCTGTCCTACTTGACTTTTTTATGATTGATCCAAATCTCGTTCACTCTGTGAGATAAGGGATCTAACGTTAGGGCTTAGTGACTCCATCTCTCTTGCCGGCTTAGCCAAACTAATTGAATTCGAGTCATTGGCTTCCTTTTCCATTTCCATACTAAAATAAAAAGAGCTAAATCGGATGGTGACTAGATTCATTCCGCAGCACGAACAGGGTCCGGCCCATTCGGTACAGAAGATTTATGTGTCATCTTTCTCTTTATAACTCTTGATAACCACGTTCATTTGTTATCAGTAGGGAAAGGAGCCCCTCAAACAGTTTCTGTTCTACTTCCTGCCAGTGGAAGAGCATTAGATGAGTCAAGGGGATTTTCAAGCTTTTCCGTTTCTTAGGCAAAAGCGGGATTATTGAATGAAAAGCAACTAGATCAGATTGGAATGCGTTAATCCGTAGTAACCACAGAAAGGGAACCTATTTGAACAAGGGCAAGCGAACCAGAGAAAGCATTTGAACAACAAGTTGTTGCCTCTATTTAAGTTCATTTATTCTTTACTCGATCCCTTCTTTATAGTCTAGTAGCCCTTCTGAAAAAAGAAAAAATAGCTTCTCCTTCTGTTGACTTCACTCCCTTTGAGCTAACAGCAGCGGATGACATAGCAATAGCAGCTCCCATTTCTATTCTATATACGCTAATATCTGTTTGTGAGAAAATCGACTCTCACCCGAGGGTTGCCCCAGAAAGACTCTTTTCTTCCTAGCCTTCTTCATCTGCGCCCGAAAAAAGCTAAGCCCTTTCGTTCCAAGGGTTAGGTTCAAGGGTTGGTCGAGCGTCTGCAAACAAACCTTGGTCCCCAAAAGAGTTCTGGCTTATATTATAGGCTTTGAGGGACATCCTACTTCATTTCTAATCTAAATTGCCCACGTTCACGCGAAAAGCAGAATACAAAGAATACTTTCGCTAAAGACGAGCTATTCTTTACCCCCGGATCAGAATCAGAAGGAAAGGCCAGGCACCCAGGCTACTTTACTACGCTATGATTCCCATCTTCCAAGTCAGCCAGGTTTGAACGCCTTTGGGTGCATTCCCGGTAAGGGAGTAAGGAACCCCTCCTCCTCTCTATCTCTACCCACCAAAAACATGGTCACACCATGGGAACCACGAAAAAAAGCGAATCCTCGGTCAATCGAACCATGTCGTGAACAGAGTTCCTAGTCTCTAAGAGGTATGCAATCCTACTTTAATGAATCTAATGCTGACCACGTTCAGTTCACAGCTTCTTAAATGGATCCATTTATGGAACTAAAAAAGCATTGACCTTTCCCCCCGGGTGTGTGGGGGAGTGGAATCGCTTCCCATATCATATACCCTTCCCACAAAAGTGGTTATGCCGAAAATAAGATTGCTTGCTCTTCCTTCGTAGAGAAACTATGTAACTTCTTTCTCTCAGGCTCAAGCTCTTTCCCACAACTTAAACATTCGAATGAGTACTCTGACTATAATAACTACTAGTGGCATTTTTTTAGCACATTTCTCAACCCAACACCAACAGCTTACAGCTGCATTGCATCTTCTCTGTCTTCTTATCTCCCTAAGCCTAATCCCCCGTTGTCATGAAAGTTTTCGTCACGTCAGTCAATAGCTGCCCTAGTTGTCTAATCCAATGCCTTCATCAAACCTTCTTGATTCTCACTCTTATATAAAATATATAAAAAGTTCGGACTTAGTGAGAGACTTTCCTAAAAGAAAGAGAGAGTTCGCTGATGATGAGACACATTAAATAAGTAAAGTACATACCATACGGGAATCACGAAAGCACCGTTAAAGCAAAGACCTCTTATGCAACTAGAAAGTTAGTTAGCTCCTTACTTTGACTCTGGAATATAAAGAGAGAGATTTGCCTTCTTTTCCGCGAAGAGGTAAGGTCTGCCGTGCCAAGTTCTAGCTTTAATCAATCAAAGAAGATCGCCTTTTCTTGTAGAAAGTAATCACGCCTTTTTTGGTCTCCCTGGTCATGAAACTCGTCCACCTTAACCTTAATCCTCGTCGACAAACTAACGCACTCCTCCATCTATGAATGAAGTCCTGGTAGGCCTGGTATAGAACTGGAGTTCCCTACCAGGGTTTCTTTGCCCCACCAGGGAAAGACTAGAAGTAGCCCGCCCAACTCTACTTACTCTCATAACCTCCTTTTTCTGAAAGCTACATTTCAAATTCACTGGGATGAAATCATAGATCAAGCAAATCGTTTTATAGTTCACCTAGTTTTAGCTAGCTTTTTTCTTTACAGTGGCATTTCATTCGATCACAGAATCCATTGAAAGCTTTTTCCTTTTTTATTGGAAAGGTAGTGTATTTTTCAAGTTATTGAATTCAAATCATTAACAGAGTGTTTCACACGTTCGGTCTCTTGAAAACAGGAAGTAAGAATACAACCAGCATTTCCTTTGCCTGGTGTACGTAAATGCACCACCCCCGGGGACCTCCCTCTCTCTTTTCATTCATTCCGGTCAAACAAACTCAATCAAGCAAGCAGATGGAAAGAGGGATGGCATTGAGTAGCCTTTGAGAAAGGGAACTAGACAACCAACCCGCTAACATACATACAATTTTTCCGACACGTCTTTCCTGTAGGTAAAGGATAGTGCTGCTATCGGTATTTCAGTGAACGGAACGAAGAAGCTCAATGCCAAATCAGGCTACACTAGCTAGTCCAACAGTTAGACTACCTCGTCTTCCTTTCTTTGAAAATAGAGGAAGATGCCACAATTAAAATGATGGGGGCACGCTCTTTCATCATCGAGTTTTTTAGCCAGACGGAAGAAGTAAAGAAAAATAAAAAGATTTAAAAAAGACAAAGCGGAATCCGCCTCTTTAGCAAAGAAGCAAGGGTGGTCGTAGATCAGAAGTAAAGTAAAGTCTCATCCCTTGGGTACGAAACTACGCTATTCTTCGCATCGAAAAATAATAGGAAAAAGAGGAAGATGCACTGTATATCTTATAATGTACGCAGGGGTTAACTGCGGCACTATAGGAGTGGAAGGGTTAGCTTGGAAGTGAATGAGGGCGGAGATATTTAATACTGGAAAGGAAGGAAGGTTTTTCAATTCCCCAATCAACCGGGTAGAAAAAAAGGCTTGAAGGCATTCCGGCAAGCTGCTATGGAAGAATTTATTCCCGAACGCTGGGTTCAAATTGATTGGTGCCCTTAGTCCACTTAATGCTAAGCTAATAAGTTGTTAAGCTTAAATCAATGGTATGGCATTTACAGCTCGCTCTGTCAGTCTTGCTTCTTGGATGTACGATTCTATTTACTATGGAGATATCTTTCTAGGGGATTCATCAGTCTTCACTGCCTTGGCTGTCGAGCAATCACTCATAAGAGGCAGTGGCATGGAAAAGACTGAAAGCACAACCATCCATCTCAATCCAATTTCTATTCTTGCTAAAGGATCCCGTAGACTGCTCTGCTTTCTTAGTTATCAAAGCTGCTTTTTCTTTCTGGCTGCTAGATGTCTAAACAGGAGGGGGAAGGGGAGGGGGGAACGTTACAGAGACACTGCACTAGATGCGCATGAGGGAATGAATTGATACTACCACTACTACCACACACGAATCCTATTCAACTACTAGCTCCGTCCTTGGATAGAACGATGAAAGTTATCCCAGTAGTAGTAGTAATATTACAGATATCCCAGATCTGCTCTCATCCAGAAAGCTCTCTAACACTAGTTAGCGCTAACCTCTCTACAGTAAACAAGTGAATAGACTTGCCTTCTCAGATGCGCGTAATCGTCTTGATGTGGAGATTCGTCTTGGATTCCGCTTTCACTAATAGACAGATGGAATACTGAAGAAACTTTCTTAACTCTTCTTCGGGTTAAGGCTAGACGCACCTCTTCTTATCTTTTGGGCTGCCATCCACGTTGGCAGATCGCCTTATCCTATCCGTCCATTCGGTCCTATCTTTCCGGTCTGCGATCGTTTTATTAAGTCTTGGACTCAAGTTCAATGCTTGAAATTTGGTTAGCATTTCAAGTCTTCCAGCTTGCCCAGCTTTCGGTGCAATTGCCTTTTCCTTTCTAAATTTATTTTAAACTGCTCACTCGGAGCAAGTGCTGTGCTGAAGTTGTCTTCATTTTCGATTCCTTCCTTAAACTGTAAGTGAGGCTAAGAGGTGGTTCACCATTCCTGGTTTTTAAGGGGCATTGTCTTTTGCCTTATTTGCTTTTTGCTCTCTCCTAGAAAAAAAGCGAGTGTAAGAAAAGGTCTAGCACCATCCGCCCTACCTTTATTAAAAAAAAGCAATGTCCTTCCTTCACCTCCTTGGTTCAAGCTGCTGCGCTCTCGTTAAAGCGGCTGTTAGCTCCGATCAAGAAGTAAATGCTTTGTCCGCTTCTCCCGAACTCTGATCCCGAATTCCTTCGATTAGTAGGTTGTTCCTTTGTCGGAACTCTTTGCCATGAGTCCGCTCCTCTCCTTTGAGTCGAGTTTCTCTTCCGCTCCTTGCGCCTACGGGTGAGAGAAGCAATTCTCCTTCTAGGTCGTCTAAGGCACTAAGATTTATTTCTTTCATACCACCAGGAAGCCTAGCTACTTTCTTTATCGGTGACTAAATTAAGAAAATAAAACTTTCGCTAGCAATTCTTTTTCACAGCTTCAGTAATAGCCTATCTTTTCTCTAGCCTGGAGCCGGCACTCCCGGAAGCTTGTGGGGAATGGGGAAGGAAGACAAGACAGAAAGAGCTAAGATAAGGAACGAATATCGCTAAAACCGAGACTCGAAGACTCAGGTCAAGGAGATCAGATAGACGAAAAGTACTTTCCCTCGTATGGAGAACAAAAATCCTATCTCTCTAGTTCCGGAACTCTTGATAAGCTAAGTTTCTTTGAATATACCTTTCAAGAAAAGACCTTTCTTTTATTTTACGCCTTATTAGTTATGAAAGCGGAACCCGCTCGGAAACCAACTTGATCGATTCAGTGCTTGGATTAGGTCCGGGTAGAGAAAGAGGTAAGGTAAGGGCGGTAGGCTTTTTTTTCACTTTAGCCGTTGTTATTCAAGGCGTTACTCGTTTAAAGCTTTTTTTATTCCCTCTTTCTTTCTAGTTAGAGAGGCCGTAGATGAAAGCCTCTTCAGTAAACTCTTTCCGCTTCCGCTTCTGAATCTGGATGGCGGCTTTGGTTGGAAAAGAGAGTGTTTCAGTTACGGTTTAGGGCTAGTGAGTTACTATACGTTCGTGAAGGCAGACAGGCGCTCGTAGACAGAAAACCGTTTTCGCAGAGCGACTTAGAGAAAACAAAGCACTTCTTGTTTCGAAAAGCGATGCGTACAGTTCCGGGGGTTGTAGAACAACTACTTCTTTGCCGTTCTTTTTCCGTTAGCCAGTATGAGACTCTAAGACTCCTCGCGCTTAGCCCACCGCAGGTGCTTTGATAGAGAGTCCCTTTCGGGTTGTAGGGCGGAAGGGGATCTTGAATCAATTCCCTCTTTGCCAGTAGCTAGTTTAGATATGGCAAGCGGTTCAAGTCAAGTGCCAGTTAAAGAACCAATTGTTGGCAAGAGTAAAAAATATGAAGTAAACGACTTGATCTCTTCTTTATTCCTCTTACTACTCCTTGCCTCTTCTGGAAAGTCACTTTGACCAAAAAGAGTATCCTTCCATATAGGGGAAAGAAACGCTCTCTGAGAAGGCAGTGAAAGGGTATTGAGCTACGAATGCTTATACAGGGCAACTATAGGGCTTATAGAGAATAAGAGGGGCTCACTTGACAGAGTGCCGAGCATTGTTCGTCGTGCTAGTTCCGCTATGGAAGTTCCAGTGGTAAAGGAAACCTTCTCTCTTTTGCTTTCGGGCTTACGTCTCTCTTTCAAGGGTTCCAGTTTCTTTGGTAGCTTTGGGCAAGGCAGTACTGGTACTCAGTCGATCTTGCTCTAGCCGCTTTCGGCTTAAGGAAAGGTTTTCTTTTCCTTTCCATGAAGTTTTTGTTCCAGGCCCCTTCTTAGTCAATGGACTGATAGTTGAAGGGACGGGATCATGACTTTGACTTATAGGTCAACCTGTAAGTGAAGGAAAGAACAGCTGTAAGTTAAGGTTTCAATGGAGTTGAACCTGCACCCGAACCAGAGGAGGGACCGAAGAAAGCCAGTAACGGTACTGGGGCAGGAGGAAGAGCATTAAAGAATATAGCAGGTAGCGGGTAGGCGTCACCTAAGAAAGCCGGCACTCGAAGAAAAACCAGTAGTTCAGTTTCGGTACTCAAGTTCCAGCGCTCGTAGAAAGAGGTAGGTTCGTCAGTTTAGCCTCGTTTTTTAAGGTTAAGGCTTAGGGAAGGCTGGTGAGGACTAGAATCGGTAAGAGGTCAAACTAGAGGTATGACTAGAAGTAGAAGCGACTTCCCCCTGTTGAAAAGAGGTTGCCTGTTGAGAGAGTAGCTGTTCTTGCTTGCTCCTAAAGGACGAATAAGCTTTACTTGCTTTGCTTGGATTGCTACCAAAGCTCCCCCATATTAGAGGGATGATTACCACTGACATTTGACATTGTCTTCACTTCATTCTTTGACTGCTGGAGGCTTGAGGCAGAGCTCTCTCTTTCCCCATGTCAGTTGCTTCTCTTTTCCTTTTTGTTGGTTTCGAGCTTCTAAGGATCTGTCTGCCCAGCTTTAGTGGTAAGGTTCAATCAAATCCAGCTATCGTGGTTAAAGCATCCTTTTACTGATGGATTTCTCACTCGATTGCTACTCATCATTGCCGTGCGAATGATTGATTTCAACTCTACTCAACTATAGTATAGGACACCGTAACGATGACTATTGAAATAGAGTAGAGAAAGGGTCCTTTCTTTCACAAGCTAGTCCAATTTTGGACGTAAGTACCGCAAAAGCGAGACGAACTCATTCGTTGTGGATTACCAAACTCAGGTTTGGAAGCTTAAAGATTGACCTCTGGAACAAGATAAACTAATATTGTATTTGTTTATAAACTCTCCTGGCGGATGGGTAACGCCAGGGCTAGCTTTTTTTTCCCAGCCGAATAAAGGCTAAGTTGCATTGCCTTTTATTTTAATACGTTTCCAATACCTACAGCAGCTACCGAACCACGCTAAGGTTCTTAGTGACTCCATCTATCTTGCCGGCTTAGCCGAACTACTTGATTCTCGAAGAAAGAGGAATTCTTGATCCCCGGCTGGATCGAATGCCAGGGAACCTTTTTTAAGCAAATGCGCAGAATGCGATACCTAAATGCAAATTAAATGATTATTATCTTCTTAGACCATGTATTCTAGTTGAAACTTGCTTGTACATGGATAACCCCCCTTAGTAACTAGCATCCTGAAAAAAGCATTTCATTCCACCCAGCCAATCGAGAATGCAGTTCCTAAGCCAAGGCCTTAATAGAAATAGAGCGAGCGGCAGATCAAAGAGACCCTCACCTTATTTCTAGTCATAGCCTTAAAAGACGTTGAAAGGTTAATCCAGTAGCAGTAGTTCCAGTAGCACGACGAACAGTTAGAGGTGCACGAGCAGTTCCACCTCAATTCGGAACCGGGAAACTCTTTGGATCTAGGTTTCCGCCTTTCCTGAACCAGGAATTGGAGCAGTGGTCTCTAAGAGCCTGATTCTTTCTTTTGCGGGTGCTGCTGTAGGTATTGGTTCTTCGGGAGCAGGAGCATAAACTTCTGCACTCCTCTTTGGTGATAGTGACCCTAGGCCATGAACCTTTCTTCTCTGAGTCCGCAGATGCTTCCGTCAGACTTGGCCTCCTCCATTCCTCCTTCATCTTCTTCATCATTCGAGCCTACATAGATCGGGGGTTTCTCTTTACCAAACTGCGGGGTATCCTTTCAAGATATGTTACTCCAAACAGTTGGGATTTCGGGACATTAGTGATCCCTTCCACAGGTTCTATGTCTATAACCTGGGCCATATCATGACAGCCACCCCAATCTCCCGGCGTTTACACTTCTTGGTGCTACGAGAGAGGGGATCCTCCTCTTCGGTTGCAAGCGACCACAGATTGGATTTCTGACGACATGGGAGCTCTGATGGTGCATCAGGCCAAGGAGACACATGTTCCAAGATCATATGCCTAGCTGGTAAGGATAAGTAGGTTCGGACGGAAGAAGGGAGGGGATAAATTCAACCTACCAGGAACAAGAACGGTAGTATAGTTCTCAGGTAGAATATAGTAGGGTATAGGATAGATCTGCTTCAACCAGAATCCTTGCCCGACCAGTAGTCGAAGATGGTGAGGCCTCGGGTTGCCGAGCCATAGGTCTATGGGCCTGCTTGGAGACGGGTGAGAGTCTCCATGAGCTTAGTAAAGACTGACTCTTGAGTGAGTTGCCATTCGGACTTTTCCATTTTCCATTAAATGTCAGGCGTCAAGGTTTGGACCCCTAGGTTAGTTTTCTATCTTATTTATTGCAATTGCATTGGATAACTTCCTGATTAGTAGCTTAACGCATTCATTTCATACTGCATGCTAGGGTGGAGATTCTCTGTTTCAGAAAGCGTATGTCTTCGCTCTAAACACCGTACACGTACAGGTCTTAGTTCAGTCGCATCTCAAGCGCCTAACTCGAGATCTTCATTTGCTCACTCTCAAAAGCGCCAAATGAACTTAACTTTTCGCACCCGGCTTTACATTGGCTCCATGTATGGTATGTTCGCAGGAATGCCCACATTGAATTAGCATGAATGCCGGCTCAACATGAATGCCGGCTCAATCAATCCCATATATAGGGTGATGTAGAGCTCCTGGAAGGTCTTTCTTCAAGCCAACCTAGAGTTCATGAGTTGAGGGGTTTCGGAGTTCAGTCGAATATGCCAAGAGGCGCTCACCCAGGTAGCTAAAGGGGCGTAGCCTTCCTGTAGTTCCAGAGACGGGAGGATAAACTAATAAGACCACGATCCTCCTTCTTAGGCCTAGGCCGATCGAAGTCGAAGGGTTTCAGATTGAAGGTTGAGGCATTTCTAGGAAGACGGATTATCAAGGGTTACACCTAGGTAGAAAGGGGATTTGACAGTAGATGTATTCCCAGTAGAGTAGAAGATGTCATGCGTGGGATGTATCCCTTTTCAAGGTGAAGGTTCACCGGTCATCATCATACGCTCCAGTCTTTATATCAAAAGTACTTGATAGTCAGAGTGAATGAAGGTATGAGAGAGGTGTAACTCCCCGAAGGGTTCCCCTTACATCGTTCTATTGAGTGAAGTGAGTCAATGAAAACGAGGAGAAGAAGGCCAAGTCGGTCTGGCTTTTGCTTTTTTTGGCTGAAGGACTCCTTCGACTCCTGCTTCCCATGTTGTGCTGCTCTACGATGGTTTGCAAGGTCCCATAATCCTTTAGTCTTCCGGTCTTGATAGCGTCCTCGACCCTAAGCTGTGGTACGCCAGATGCGGTTTCGGTTAAGTAATCAGTCTATCCATCAGCTTCAGTTTTTTTTTCCTAAGCGTGTAAGGGCTTATTCGTAGGGTAAAGAAAGCATGCCTCGCAGCATTTCTTTCTTCTTTTCATTCTCCATAAAGACTTTTTTCCAACCAAATAGGAAGCTTAATCCAATTCTAATTCGGAACGGGCTCGAGAGCTTCAATCAGACTTAGGGAGCGAGGAAAGCAGCAGAAGAAGAAGGGCGGTCTCCGGCTTAGGCGTCAGACAACTTGCGTTACCTTCACCTACGAAATATCCTAATCTTTCTCTCCTACAGCTCTTGGAATCGAAACTCTTCCTTTCCGAGCCCACCCAATGATTTTAGATCTTGTCTCCTATGTAGGCTTGCAAAGCCTAGGCTAGACAAGCTTCGGCTATTGGTCTAGAAATGGCTGCAAGAGACTCGCGCGCATACATGGGATGGTTAAACTAAACAGAGTTATATATAATATCTTAAGATTTTACCTTCACCGCACTTACTTACAGTGCCTCTATCGAAACAAAACAAGTATAATAAATACTCCAGACACGGCTTTGGGGAATTCTCTTTCGATCCAAACTTTCCAGCCTTTATATACGCACGCAATTAGTTCGTCCTTTTTTTTTCGTTTATAAGATAAAGTTGGCTTCAATGCCCCCAGTTAGTAGGCGAGCGCTAAAAGCGCGCTGAGTGGCCTTTTTCGTGCTTTTATTATCGCATTATCGCGAGTTTAGTTTGGAGCTTTCTTTTGTGTTAGGAAAGAGCCTGCGTGCCTGTTTCTTTTTTTGCCTTAAACACCCTTTCGTTTTCACTCGATCTTGAGATTGGTTGAGCATCTTCATCCCGTTACTTGTACCCATTTTGCTCTCTGCGTAGCCCCTTCGGAACCTTCTCCTTCTAGTGGATCTCCCTAGTTCTCTTCTCCTGCTTTCAATTGAGTGACTTCACTTCTCAATAGAGTGAGACCCGGCCCTTCTACTTCTCAGTCTTTTTACCTCTCCTTGTCAATTGAGCTAAGCTAGTTCGAACCCGTATGTCAGAAACCCCTTCTTTCACAAGCGATTTGTCCTACTCCTACTGCCTGGAAGAGTGATTTCTTACCTCTCCTTTGGGCCCTGGTTCACTTGGGTGACTGGACTTCTCATCCTTCTGCTTCTGTCCTGAGTTACAATCAAAATTTGGGACAAGCACTACCGTGAAAAGGTCCGGTCTCGTACTAAAACTTTTTGATTCCAACGCACTTCACTCTTGGCCAGACGCCAGCGACGAATGGCGTCAATAGTCGCATGGAGCCTTTCAAGGGCAACCTTTGGGAAGAGCAAGGTCTTGTAGAAGTTATTCGCCTTAGCACCCTCCGAATTCCTTTCAACCCCAATATTTACAGGGGCTTGGGTCTGGTCTACTACCAGCAAGGCCCTCTATTTCCCAGTCTGCATCATGAGCCCACCAACACTGCTCCATCTTGTAGCTCTAATGGGTTTAAAGCCTCCCGCTACCGGGGATCTCAAGATTCCTCCTTTCGATTTCTCTTGTTCTTCCCTCTATTCCTACCGTCCGCTATCGTGCTTTTTCCTTTATAAAGTCGAGTAAGAAGAGTGAGGTGTGAGCGCGAGGGGATGGGTTGACTTTCCTGGTGGACAAACATTTCCCTATGGCTTAGTCGTAGGTTCAGCCTTTTCCGTCTTTCCCTAGGGCTTTTCTTAAGTCCCGTAGTCGTCCTATCTGTTCATTCCGTCTAATAAGTGTTGGGTTGGAATCTTTTGAAGCTTTCCCTTACGTAAGCATTGTATTCCGTCTTAGTGTCTTAGCCAGCCAGCCCCGCCCCCACAAGGGTAGAATTCCTCTCAAACCTTTCATCCTCTTTCTTTGTATTGTTTCCTATCTATCTTTTTAGTGTTAGTGTTGTAAGCCTTGGTTTTCAATCCTCTCATTGTTCAAGTTTGTCTCTTCTTTCTATCTTTGTCCTGGAATTTCGTATAAAGAGAGAAAAGTCCCGCGACTCTCTGTTCTCCGGATTTGGAAATTCTTTACCGAGTGGTCCAAGATACCTTTGTTGATCACATATGTAGCTCTCACAAGGTGAAGAGCCCCTGTGAGTGCGGTGAACCGCTTAATCAAGTAGCATGGGAGAAAAGAAGGAAAAAGGCGGATTTTCTGCTTTAAAGAAAAGAAGGGGATTTTCTCTAATTGCTCTAAACTCTCTCTTTGGCGATGCTCGTGCAGCGCTTCCTCGCTCCGAACCTTGCTAACGAGCTTTTGGTAACCCTTCTTCCAACAACGGTTATTCTGCCTCTCTCTAAGTTCATTTCTGATGAAATCTATTCGATTCCAATTCTCACCCTCGAGTCAGGAGTTCTTGCCCTAATGTAACTTCCTTTTCCTTCGCTAGCCTTGGGGCTTAGTTACTTAATTAAGAGTTATCCCCCCTAGCCTATGAAAACATTCCCATAGCTCTATGCCTACAGCGTAAATGAGTTAGGAGCTTGAGTGAACACCAGGTTCTTTCACTCCAAGACTAGTAGCTTTTCCGCCAACAACTTCGTATTATTAATCTAAAACGCATCCTCTATGGGTTGAGCTTTCAGTAAGCCCTTTTTTCTCGACTCACTATAAAGGAAATATGCGTATAGTAGAAAAAGCTGGAAGCAACTAGCAATGCTACCATAAATCAAGGAGAGTTTGACCATCCCTGCCACCCTAGAACGTTAGCGTACAAGAGGTAGCAGTTCGTGCTTGAGTTAGTCACACATGGAATCTCAGATTTTGAAGTTTTATTCCGATTGATTGAGTCGGAAGAAACTCCATCCTAAACTTCGGAGTGGCAAGCAGCAGAAAAAGTCCAACTTAGGCGTCAGGCTTGAGAAGGGTCATCGTTCCCGGCTGTCCTATGTTTGTTGTACTTCTGCAGGAGGAGCTCAACCCCGCTAACGTCGCGTTTTAGGGTTACGACGAGCTGGCTTCTGAGAGACTAAGTTGAGAATAGCGCTCGCTATCTTTCTAGCCCTAGCCATAGGCATATCTGCTTACTTATCTAGGATCAAGGGCTCCCTTTTCTTCTCTGGATTCATATACTTAAGACTTTGGAAGAATTTCCCCAACCCCATTTGAAGAGTAAGTTTTTACCTCTGTTATTGAAAAGTAAAGTCAGGACCTCTTTTGTTGTATCTGCTGCGCCTATTTCGGATTCAGCCCGAAAAGCATACTTTTTTATACTTATCTGCCACCTGGGAAAAGAAAGTCCTGCTATATCTACTGTATTTTTTCCAGTCTTTGCATGGGTCTTAGGGATACCGCCGTACCTGTTCCTATACATCCGTCCACGTACAGAACAATCCTCCTTTTTGTTTGGAGGTACGGTAGGAGTCGCTTATATCCAATGCTTCCGCTCCATAATGTTTTTCTCTCCTATTCTAGCAGATGGGCATCAACCATCAGTCAGTTCCGACAAGATCTCTATCTCTTGAATTGTTGGACAATCAGATGCTTTCGAAGAATCGGACCAACCCATACCTAGAGGATATCCATTGGAAAATCAGGCAGATCGCAGGAGAGCTCCGTTACACGGAAAGTCCTTTTTGTCAAAGATGACTGATGGATATCCTCTAGCGGGATCAGACCTTCCTTCCACAAGATAGCATCCCGTAACAAGAGACCTTCTCTCAAGAATATCCATTGGTTGCGGATAAGATCTATGGAGTGTGTCAAGCCGGGGATAATACCAGCCACGTGGAAACTTTCCAAGAAAATGGAATGCTTAACGCGAGCAATTCCAAGATCGGGTTCTGCCACCAACTCGACTTCGGTAGATGAGAAAGTGTCTTCTATTGATTTGCTTTACGCATGAAAGCGGCCGGGGTGTACACTATACTTTCATTCAAATCTTAATATTTAACGGAATCGGTATCGAACAAGCTAGGGATTCGCGCCTTGATTGCCCGCGAAAGCCGTAGCCCTTTAATTGCTTAGGAGAACCGGCCTTATTTAGTAAAAGCCTTTTCTTGCTTGATGCTTTCCTATCTCGAGTTATTCCCCGTGAATCCACCTATGAGATTGCTTGCACCAGCTTTGGATTAAAGAAGATCGGCCATAGAATCGAAGAAAGGAATGGGGACATAGCGAGAGACTCTCGATTCGCTGCTCTACATTTTGAGAAAGTGGAATAATAAAGGCCGTAGTACCGTACGCCCGTAACAACACAACAAAGAGGCCGATTTGAGAACGTTTGGAGAGGCTCACGGGGCTAGACCCATCGCAGACCACAAACAAAAGCCTTTACTAAGAAAGGTGGCCTCAGAAAAGCTTGTCAAAAGACTTGACCCCCGAAGAGCTGACCCAAGCAAGGGCATTTCGGCAGTTGGTCGGTAAAAACCAAACCAGTTGGGGACTTTCCCAAAGCTCCTTTCGAACTCAGCTCCGCAACAAAGACCGATACAAAGAAGGGGACCAGACTGGGGGAGGAGGAGAGGAATATAGTAAATGGATTCATTCACAGATGAGCCCTTGCCTATACCAGAGAGACTCGTGAGATCGATAGAGATAACGAGGCCAGGGGAAGAGACCCATTCTTTGTAAGAGAACGGGAATACGGAATGGACCGATACGCTCGTTTTGGACCGACAGATAAAGACAAAAGAGCTACTACAGTAGCGACAGATTCCTCCTCTCTCCTCTTCTGCTTCTTCGATGAACTCGGCTATTGCTGAAAGTTCACTTCAATAATACTGTAAAAGACTTTTCGATAAACTAGCATCTCGCATCTCGATTCACTAGCACAGCCCTTCTTCCGCTTGGACCAAGCCTTGAGGAGACTGGCTAGGAAAGAAAGACTATCATTAAAGGAGGGGCAGAGCAGATGTTACTATACTAAAAAAGAATGCCCTTTTGAGAACCTTTATCACCCTTTATCACATACCTAGACCCAGAAGAGAGCAGAGCCTCGGCTCACGTTTTCACTAAAAGAATCAAGCCATTGCGAGCCTTTTCCTCATGGAAGGACCAGACCAACCAAGAGATCGGATTAGATGAAGGGGAGAGAGAACTACTATTGAAAGAACGCGAACCGCTACTCCTCACTTCACTCCTCATGAATAGAATCTTCTACTGAAACAGAATCCACAGCAATCGATGAACTGAGCCCACCTGCTGCTGCTGATGAAAGTCCTCCCACTGAAAGAAGCAAGCAAAGAACCCAACCAATCTCCTTGACCCGGAAAAGAAAGAAAGGAACGAACGGGATGAGAAAAACCTTACTTGTTGACTTGCGGTCTGTATTCAAATATCGTATTAAAGGTGCAAAATCAATGGCAGCTTATTCTGCTACAATGGGTTCAGCCGATTTTCTTTTTTAGCTAAAAAAAAATCGGAGAAAACGATCTCTCTTCGAGCAAGCTTATTTATATTATTATTAGATATGTAATAACGCTTGTCGAGCTGATCGAGCTATCGAATTTTTGCAGCACACCTTCGCAGGTCGAGGCCCTATATCGAGTCGGTCGAGTTGAAGCGGCGCATTCCCTCTCGCAGCAATTTAGGTGAAGCATGAATGTAATGATGAACTCATTCGACATCAGGAACAGCTGGAAGGGCTCTCGAGTGAGAAAGCAATATTGAATTAAAAAGTGAATGGCCCGGAGCGCACCGGTTTATGAAACATTGACTTGCAGAAACCCCCCCTTTTTCTGGTATCTGCGGGTCTAAGTCTATCTCTTTGCATTTGAGCGTACTAGCCCCTTTACTAATGAATGAATGGGTCGAGCTCTTCTCTTCCTTAATGGAAAGGATTGCACAGGGAAGTCCTAGAATGAGAGGCTAAAGTGTCGGTCAGTCTGTCTCGGATACTTAGGAAAGGAAACTGCATCGTGTCTCTGGGATCGTCAGTGTATGCTTCCCATCTCTATCTTTCTACCGGCAGGCACATCTGTCCTTTGCGTCGTCTTTATATATGTATTTTCTCTATTTCCGAAATTGCGTTGCGTATAGAAAGAGAAATGATTCGTCTTCACAGTATAGAAAAATGTTATCTAAATAGGCTAAATAGGCAAGATCTTACGGAACGTATTTCGACAAAGAAAGTACGAAAAGTACGATCTGTTCATCCAACTCGAAATATCGTAAGAGAAGCAAAAGAATGTTACGCCCAAATAATCCCATTTATTTGTTGGTCAACAACCAACCACAACTCTCGTTTACTTCTTCACTACTCCTACAGGCTTGACGGAGTTCAGTCTGTTTGGAGGGAATTTGTCTCAATTCAATCAATCATGCCTCAACTGGATAAATTCACTTATTTTACACAATTCTTCTGGTCATGCCTTTTCCTCTTTACTTTCTATATTCCCATATGCAATGATGGAGATGGAGTACTTGGGATCAGCAGAATTCTAAAACTACGGAACCAACTGGTTTCACACCGGGGGAACAACATCCGGAGCAACGACCCCAACAGTTTGGAAGATATCTTGAGAAAAGGTTTTAGCACCGGTGTATCCTATATGTACTCTAGTTTATTCGAAGTATCCCAATGGTGTAACGCTGTCGACTTATTGGGAAAAAGGAGGAAAATCACTTTGATCTCTTGTTTCGGAGAAATAAGTGGCTCACGAGGAATGGAAAGAAACATATTCTATTTGATCTCGAAGTCCTCATATAGCATTTCTTCTAATCCTGGATGGGGGATCACTTGTAGGAATGACATAATGCTAATCCATGTTCCACACGGTCAAGGAAACATCGTTTTTTAATCTCATTATGACTTGGTCGTTCGGAAGAGATTCTTTCTCGATCAGAATAGTGGAATGGAGGGCACTACAAGAAAAATAGACTCTTTTTCAAATCGCCCCGCGAAGACGGACGTTCAGAAAGGTTTTCGATATTATCAATCGCTCTTTTTTAGTGGGGAGCAATAGTGCGGGAAGGGAGCGAGACCAAGCCGAGCCACTAGTAGAGTAAGCCCTTCCTACGTGTCAAGTTGAATAAATAAATGCAGCCTCAACCAGAGAGATCAACC